ATGTTTATACAAAAATGACTCTTTTCTTCAAATCACAAAGATATTGGTATTTTATATTTTATATTTGGGTTTTGGTCAGGAATACTGGGGCTGTCTCTTAGGATATTAATTCGTTTAAACTTACGTGTTCCTATAAAAATTTTTATTAGAAACGATCAATTTTATAATTCTGTGGTAACAGCACATGCTTTTATTATGATTTTTTTTACAGTTATGCCCATTATAATTGGAGGGTTCGGGAACTGACTTGTTCCTCTAATATTAGGAGCGCCTGATATAGCCTTTCCACGTCTAAATAATATAAGATTTTGATTACTGCCCCCTTCAATTATTCTTCTTATTATAGGACTTTCAAAAGAAGGTGCAGGAACAGGGTGAACTGTTTACCCACCATTATCTACTTTTTATCACTCAGGAATTTCAGTAGATTTAACAATTTTTTCTCTTCACTTAGCAGGAATTTCTTCTATTTTAGGAGCCTTAAATTTTATTACAACAATTATTAATTTAAAAACTAAAAATTTATCTTCAGATAAGACAACTCTTTTTGTTTGATCAGTTATTTTAACTGCAATTCTTTTACTCTTATCTTTACCTGTTCTTGCAGGGGCAATCACTATACTTTTAACAGACCGAAATTTAAACACATCATTTTTTGACCCAGGGGGTGGTGGTGATCCTGTTCTTTACCAACATTTATTTTGATTTTTTGGTCATCCAGAAGTTTATATTTTAATTCTTCCAGGGTTCGGATTAATTTCTCATATTATTACACAAGAAAGAAAAAAAGAAAGAACATTTGGTCTTATAGGAATAATTTACGCAATAATAGCTATTGGTTTTTTAGGATTTATTGTTTGAGCTCATCATATATTTACAATTGGAATAGATGTTGATACTCGAGCATATTTTACTTCTGCTACTATAATTATTGCAGTTCCTACAGGAATTAAAATTTTTAGATGACTTGCTACATTTTGTGGTTCCAAAACAGAAATAAAAATTTCAACTCTATGAAGGTTAGGATTTGTTTTTCTATTTACCCTAGGAGGATTAACAGGAGTAATACTTTCCAATTCTTCAATTGATATTGTTCTTCATGATACTTATTATGTTGTTGCACACTTCCATTATGTTTTATCAATAGGTGCTATTTTTGCTATTTTTGCTGGAGTTGTTCATTGATATCCTCTTTTTACAGGTCTAAATATAAATGAAAAATGATTAAAAATTCATTTTTATATAATATTTATCGGCGTAAACTTAACTTTTTTCCCACAACACTTTATAGGACTTATAGGTATACCACGACGATACTCTGACTACCCATTTTTATTTGAAACATGAAATAAAGTTTCTAGGTATGGATCAATTTTAAGAATAATAGCAACTATTTATTTTATTTTTATTATATGAGAAAGAATAGCTTCACAACGATTAATTATTATAGTTAATAAAAACAACTGATCAATTGAATGAAATAAATCAGCCCCCACAAAAGAACACTGTTTTCAAGAAAACCCTAAAGTTACTTTTTAAATTTTAAATGTTTCATTTATATTGTTTACAAGCTTTACAATTGCTCTTTTATTAATTGTCATTTCCAGAATTGTTTCAAAAAAAAGTATTAACTGACGAGAAAAATGGAGACCCTTTGAATGTGGATTTAATTTTTTTAACTCAGCACGTATCCCATTTTCAATACGATTTTTTTTAATCGCAATTATTTTTATCATTTTTGATGTTGAAATCGCTCTTTTAATCCCCCTAATTCCTACCTTTCTTAAAAGAAACACAATAAAATGGTTTATTAGATCCGTTTTACTTATAACTGTAATCATTTTAGGAACATTGTTAGAATGGAAGGAAATATCATTTGAATGAAAAAATTAAACTTTTGTAGTAAAATTATAATACCTTGATATTAAAAATCAAAAATGAGATAAATCTCCTAAAGTATTGACATCGTTTTTAGCAAAATTTCATTTTCATAACATTTTCTTAAATTCTAGAAGAATTATAAGATGTGTCATAGAAGAATTCCACGATTACACTAATATATTTCTTCTTCTTATTATCACTTTTATTTTTTTAGTAATTTTTCGTATTTTTATTTCTAATTTTACAAATTATACCTTTAAAGAAAATACAAACTTGGAAATTATTTGAACCATTTTCCCAATAATTATCTTATTTATAATTGCATACCCATCATTATATTATCTCTACTTATTTGATTTAAGAGTAAATCCCAGGGTTACTACAAAAGTCTTTGGTGCTCAATGATATTGAATTTATGAGAAATTTGACTTTAAAGAAGGAAACTCTTATTCTTCTTATATATTAAGAGACTTAGATTTATTAAAAGAAAACCCCTATAAAATAGGCTGACGACTGTTAGAAACAGATACCCGTATAATTGTGCCTTTTGGAACAGAAATCCAGTGTTTAACTACTTCCATAGACGTAATTCATTCTTTTTCAGTTCCGGAGCTTGGAATTAAAGCTGATGCTATTCCGGGTCGATTAAACTCCATTAATTTCCAAATTTCTAAACCGGGTATCTACTACGGACAATGTGCAGAAATTTGTGGAACAGGACATGCATTTATACCTATTTGTATTGAAGCAATTTAGAAAAAGTAATTAAAGTTCATAATATAACATTGTCAAAGTTAAATTACCTTAACGGTCTTTTTCTAATAAGAAAACAGTGCTTCTGTTCTTAGTTTCGACCTAAGAAAAGTAATTTTATTACTCTTATTCCCTTTTTCTTCTTTAAGTTATTTTACTTATTTATAAATACCATTTTTATTTATCAATTAAAAGTAAAAGATTTATTTTGTTAGTTTAGCTAAACATCGATCTTAAAAATCAATAATGTATTTATATATACACACACAAAATAATAAATAACAAAGACCTTTTTAACCAAAAATTTATAAATTTTAGATGATATTACGGAGTAATTCTTGTAGTTATACTTTTTGTTACTTTTATTTATGCACTTATTACTATTGACAAAAATATTGATGAAAAAGAGAAACGTGAAAAAATAAATAAAAATTTCCACTATCAAAAATCTCATAAAAATAATTGAACCCTTATAAAAAGAATTAAAGAGAAATGGATATAATTAACCAAGACAAAACGTGAGGACAAATTTTTAAAATATTGTTTTTATTTTGTCAGTTTAAGTAAACCTAGATTTTAAAAATCAAAAATGCAATTTTTTGCACAAGATAATCCTTGAAATTCTAATCCTGATCCTCTGGTTTTAACCAACAAATTCAGTAATAAACAACTTATTTTGTTTATCTTTATTAAGTAATCTTTAGATAAAAATTTTGGAAATTCCTCCACTTTAAGGTAAATTATATTATACAAAGCTATATTTTTATTGTAAAAAGCAAGTTTATTTTCCAAATAAAAAGTCGGTTTTTCCGAAAATATACTCTTTATAAGTTAAAAAAACTATTGAATTTTTACTTCAATTTTACTACCTTGTTGAAGAGATTAAACAAAACACAATAACAAAAATTTTAGTTCCATTTCACCTAGTATCCCCAAGGCCATGGCCTATTCTTGCTTCTTTCCAAGTTTTTAATGTAGTTTTTTTTACAGCGAAAAGATTTAATATAAAAGCTCATTATATAATAAATTTTGTGAATTTTTTTCTGCTTTGTTTTATTGCATGAAGATGGTGACGAGATATCATCCGTGAATCAACATTTGAAAGACGTCATACAAAAGAAGTTATTGATGGTTTAAAGTTAGGAATAATACTATTCATTACGTCAGAAATTTTTTTTTTTTTATCATTTTTTTGAGCATTCTTTCATACATCGTTATCTCCTGATATTTTTATTGGTCAAAAATGACCTTGTAAAGGGATTGAAACATTTGATCCTATAGCCATTCCCCTAATAAATACATTAATTTTACTAAGATCAGGAGTTAGATTAACAGCTTCACATCATTTTTTAATTGTGGGAGAAAAAACTAAAGGATTCAACTACCTTTTTTTTACTATTATTTTAGGAGTTTATTTTACAGCTTTACAATATATTGAGTATAAGGAAGCAACTTTTTCTATCGCAGATTCAGTCTATGGGTCAACTTTTTTTATAGCCACAGGCTTTCATGGTATTCACGTAATTATTGGTACTATCTTTTTAAACGTTTGTTTATTTCGAATAATAAAAAATCATTTTTCTTCTCATCATCATTTTGGCTTTGAAGCAGCGGCATGATATTGACATTTTGTAGATGTAGTTTGACTTTTTTTATACATTTGTATTTATTGATTTGGTAAATAAACAAAGAGTGCCTGATGAAAGGATTACTTTGATAGAGTATAATATGTAAAGTTTAACCTTTACCTCTTTGAAGTTCTTTGACAGAAAAAATGTGTTAAGTTTAGAACTTAAATATAAGACTTAGTCTTAAGAGCTAGTTTATTTAGTTTAAAAAAAAACACTAAATTTGTAATTTAGAATTAATATTATTTAATAAATATTTTCAGGAAAGAGAAAATCCCATTTTTGACATCCAAAATCAATATTTTTTTAAATTATTTCCTGTTAGTTAAAGCCAAAAAGAGGCTTACTACTGTTAATAGTAAAATTGAAGTTTTTCTAACTGTTTATGAAGTTTCAAAATATTATATTTTCAGTATAAAGAAGATAATTAAGTTTATCCGTAAATACATTTTGTTTTAGTATATTAGTACAAAAATTTTTGAAATTTTTAGAAAAAGTTAAACTCTTTTAAACTAAAGGTGTAAAACCTTTTTTAATGGTTTATTGTTTTCAACCTTTAAATAATAAAATTTAAAAATATTTATAACCACCCTATTTTTAGAATTGTTAATTCTTCATTAATTAATTTACCCTCACCTATAAATATCTCATTAATATGAAATTTTGGTTCTATTTTAGGGATTTGCTTAGGAATCCAAATTTTAAGAGGACTTTTTTTAGCTATACATTATGTTCCTAACACCTCTATAGCTTTCCAAAGAGTTATTCATATTTGTCGAGATGTAAATTTAGGGTGATTTATACGAATTTTACATGCTAATGGGGCATCTTTTTTTTTCATTTTTTTGTTTTTACACATTGGACGAGGTATTTATTATGACTCCTTCTTTGTTACCGAAACATGAAATATAGGGGTATTAATCTTCTTCTTAACGATAGCTTCCGCTTTCTTAGGTTATGTGTTACCATGAGGACAAATATCTTTTTGAGGAGCCACTGTTATTACAAATTTATTGTCAGCCATTCCTTACTTGGGAACAGACCTGGTATACTGAATTTGAGGGGGATTTTCAGTTGATAACGCAACTTTAAATCGATTTTTTATCTTTCATTTTATTTTACCATTTGTAGTTTTAGTAATAGTAATTTTACACCTTTTTTTTCTCCATTTAACAGGTTCAAATAACCCTTTAGGAATTAGAAGAAAAACATTTAAAATTCCATTTAAACCTTACTTTGTTTCAAAAGATTTAATAGGATTTGTTTTTATATTTATAAGTTTAATCTTTATTATTTCTTTTTTCCCATATTATTTAGGGGATCCTGATAACTTTATAATTGCTAATCCCATAGTTACACCTCTTCATATTAAACCGGAATGATATTTTTTATTTGCATATGCGATCCTTCGGTCTATTCCTAATAAATTAGGGGGGGTAATCGCTTTAGTTATATCAATTTTAATTCTTTTTTTCTTACCATTTTTAAACACAAAAAAAGAGAATCAAGGAAATCAATTTAAAATTTTTAAACAAATTGTTTTTTGGATATTTATTAGAACATTTTTTTTATTAACATGAATTGGTGCTCGACCAGTTGAAGACCCTTTTATCCTGGTTGGACAAATCTTAACATTAGTATATTTTTTTCTTTTTTTTATAATAACAATTTAGATATTAGTAAAGGAATTATTTATTCATAAGTAAATTTACAGTTTACCATCTTTTTTTAGATTACTTTACTTCAATTCATAGATAAATAAAAACTATGAAATAAAAAATTCATTTAATCATCAAAACTTTATTTTTTTTATTTCTATTAGAACTAGGGTTTTCCTGGGGCTTTCATCAAATAGGTTTCTAATCTTATGAATAGCAATAGAGATTAATCTATTTTCTTTTATCCCCCTTATTTCTGTAAATCTAGAAAATAAATCGGAAAAGTCCATAGTCATATATTTTTTGGTACAAAGAGTGTCTTCAATAATTATTTTTAGATCTGTAATTTGACTAACATTAAGAAAAGTTAATATTTTAAATCAATTTATAGTATCCCTAATTTTTTTGGGAATTTTCATAAAAATAGGTTTATTTCCATTCCAATTTTGAGTTATTTCAGTTATTGAAAGAATATCTTGAAAAAATTGTTTTATTTTACTTACTATTCAGAAAATTATTCCAATTTCTTTTATATTTTGTATTCTACAGAAGAAAATTATTTTAGTCTTATGCTTTTTTAATAGACTAATTGCGTCTATTAGAGGATTAACAGTATTTTCACTACGTAAAATTTTTAGATTTTCTTCTATAAATCACTTAACACTATTAATTTTATGTATAGCATTTTCAAAAAAAATTTTTAAAATTTATTTTGTTATTTATACACTTATAAACATAATTGGAATAACAATTATAAATATTAATAAAATATTTTTTTTGCAAGAAATTATATTAATAAACAAAAAAAATATCCTGGATTATTTTTCAATTATCACAGTTTTTTTTAGAATAGCGGGGATCCCACCTTTTTTGGGATTTTTGCCAAAAGCTATAATTTTAATAAAAATAATAGAAAATTCACTTTTATTCTTAACTTTAACAATTTTAATTTTTAATACAATTACAAGATTTTTTTATCTACGTCTCTCTTACATAAGATTAATTCTTTCATTTAAAATAAAGAAAAAATTAAAAACTAGAAATAATATAAGTTTACCATGGTACTTAATAATAATTTTTTTTCCAATAGCCCTAATTCTATGAGACTTTAAGTTAAAAAAACTATTAATTTTCAAAATTAAAAATAAATTTATAAATTAAGTCTCAATAACACTTTTCGCTATAGTTTCATTTATTATTTCTACAGTTCTCCTATTAGTAGGAGTTGCGTTTATTACACTTTTAGAACGAAAAATTTTGGGCTATATGCAATTACGATTAGGTCCAAATAAACTGGGTTTTAATGGTTTATTACAACCTCTAGCAGATGCTATTAAATTATATACAAAAGAAACAAGAATTACATCATCACTTAATAAAAACGTTTTTTTTATTTGCCCACCCTTGAGTTTATCAATTGCTATAATAATCTGAATTTCTTTCCCATTTTATATACCCTTTATTAGATTAAAAACATCCTTACTAATGTTTTTAAGAATTCTAGGATTGGGAATTTACCCAATTCTTATTAGAGGATGATCTTCAAATTCAAATTATTCTATATTAGGAGCTATGCGGGCATTAGCCCAGACAATTTCATATGAGGTGTCTCTAATTTTTATTGTCATAAGGAATATAATTATATTTTCTTCGATAAGATTTAGAAAATTTTGTATATCTCAAAAGTTTTTTTTTTCTCTATTTTTTTCAATTCAAGTAATAATACTTTTAATCTCAATCATTGCAGAATTAAACCGTACTCCCTTTGATTTCGCAGAGGGGGAGAGGGAATTAGTTTCTGGGTTTAATACCGAATATAGAAGAAGTTTATTTGCCATTATTTTTATAGCAGAGTATATAATAATTATATTCTTTAGACTTTTTTTAACATTAATGCTTATAGGATTTACAAAGCTTAACTTTTTAAACTTTTTTTTTTCAAGAGCATTTATATTCTTTATAATTTGAATCCGAGCGACACTCCCTCGTTATCGATATGACAAATTAATATTTCTCTCATGAAAAATTATTTTGCCCTTAAGAAGCTTTAATCTAATCTTTTCAATAATTCTTACAGTTTTCAAAGTTTACTAAAAGTAAGTTAAAAAAACTATTGGATTCATACTCCAACCTTGATAATATCCTTTTAGAAGAGTAGTAATTTTTAAAAAATAATCATTTTGCATATGGGAAAAACACTTATGTGTCTACTTTGCTCTCTTAGCTTAAACTTAAAGCGTAATACTGAAAATATTAAAATATTAATATTTAATTTAGAGCAAATTTTAATTTTGGATAAAATTAAACATTAATTTTTAAAACATGGAATATTAAGCAAGTCAATAAAAACCCAGTTTTTACAATTTTTAATTTTTTATAAAATAAAAAGAAAAGAATTTTACTGACAAATTAAGTGCCAGCAGTCGCGGTCACACTTAAAGAAATTTTAATAAATCGGGAGATGTAGTCATTTTTAAAGAATTTAAATTAAAGCAATATATAAATTAGGTTAAATTTTTATGTGTATAAAATATTTTTAAAATTAAGAAACTACAAAAACTTAATTAAAAAAAGGATTCGATACCCTTGTATAAAGTAAAAGAATTTTCCCAGAGTTAAAACAGAAATCTGTAAACTCAAAAAATATGGCAGTATAAATAAATTTTAGGGATGCTTGATTTTTTAAATTTTGAAAACACCCGTTTACCTTACTCAATTTTTAGTATAATTCTATATCCCCGTTTTAAGGCAATGACAGAAATTAGATCAACCAAAATATTCAAATAATAAAAATTCAGGCCTAGACAGAGTAATTTGAGAAAAATTGAGCATCATTAAAAAATTTTAAATAATAAATTCTTAAAATAAAATTATATAAAGAACTTAAAAGTAATTTTTTTAAAAAAGAAAAAATGAATTTTTTTATTTATATGTACAAATTGCCCGTCACTCTCAATAAAAATTGAGATAAGTCGAAACATAGTAAATGTATCGGAAGATGTATTTAGAAATTATATGTATCAAATTTTACCAATAAATACAGCTAACGCTGTATTAACTCTTATTATTTCTTTGATTTGTATTATATCCATTTCTCAGTTCTGAATTGAATCTAAATCTTCAAAAATAGAAAAAAAAATGTTAAAAAAAAACTTTTTTAACAAAAGAATATTTAGTCTTTTTGTTTCCTTTGATCCTAAAAGAAGATTATCAATTTTTTCAAGAGAAATAAATTGATTTATTTTGCAAGTTTTTTTAATTTTAATATTCTTAAGATTTTGAATCAAACCTACCCGAATCTCGATTTCGAAGAGAATTTTGCTTAAATATTTTGCAGAACAATTTGAAATTGCTTTAAAATCTAAAAAAGATGGTCCTAAACTTATATTTTTATCGATCTTTCTTTTAATTGTTCTTTCCAATTTATGTGGGTTAATTCCTAACTCTTTTACAGCAACTAGACATTTAACAACAAATTTATTTTTATCTGTTCCTATGTGAACAGGATTTTTTATTTTTGGATGAGTAACTTTTACAAACAAAATACTAGCTCATTTAGTTCCTAACGGAACTCCTACAGCCCTGATTAGATTCATAGTTTTAATTGAATTAATTAGAACGTCAATTCGACCTTTTACATTAAGTATCCGATTGATAGCCAATATAGTTTCAGGACACCTTCTATTAACTCTCTTAGGAAATAGAATAGTAAACATTTCTTTTATTATTTTAATAGTTATAGTATTAGTTCAAACTATACTGGCACTTTTAGAAACAGGTGTATGTTTAATCCAGGCATATGTCTTTTGTATACTTTTAACTCTTTATTCTGACGAATCAGACTACGCCAAATAAGATAAATTATTTTTGGACCTTCTAAGTCGTAAACAGCTTTTAAATAAGCTTTATCTTTAACAAAAAAAAAAGGAAACGTGAGGGGTAAAATTACTTTCGATTTATACATATATGTATAAATTTACACAATTATATTGTGTACCCTTCAAAAGAAGAAAGTAGTTTTTTTTTTTTTTAATTTTTTACTTTTTTTTTTCTTTTTTTTTTTTTTATTTGAATTACTCAAAACCCGACAAAAAAAAAAGGTTGAACTTTCTAAATGATTATAAATATTAAAGCGATGTTAAACATAAAAAAAGAGAAAAAAAACAAGTAAAAAACGTTCTTCAAAGATTTTGAAAAAATTAAAGAAAAAGAAAAAGAATTGCTGATTCCCTTTAAACCTCAAAAGGACTCAATATAACCAACTGATACTTTTGTTGAACTATAACAAAATTTTAAAACTAAGCCCTTTAAAAAATCAGTTTTTAAAAACCCTAAAAATCACATGTTTCTTAAAAAAAAAATTAGTTTATTAATATAAACAGAAGATATTTTTCTTAAAATTAGGCATAAAGATAATCTTAATAAACAAATATTTAGAATGTAAGTTTTTAAAATAAGAGGAATACAAATATAATTGTAAGGGAAAAATATAAGTCTTGAACCCACAAATCCTAAAGAAATAGAGAATATATAAAGGATAAATATGGAGTAATGAATTTTAAAATCCTTTAAAGAGTTTTGAATTGAAACAAAAAAAAATACATTTTTAAAAGTTAAATAAATAAACAAACGAAATCTGTAAAAAACAGTTAAAAAGGTCCCGAAAGTAAATAAAAAAAAGAAAAAAAAATTCAAATTTTTTATCAAAACTATTTCTAAGATTAAATCTTTTGAAAAAAAACCTGAAAGAAAAGGAAAACCACAAAGAGATAAATTTCCTACATTGAATATACAAAGAGAAAAAGAAAAGTCCTTTTTTATTAAACCGAACCCACGAATATCCTGATTATCAAAAAATATATGAATAAATATGCCCGCACATATAAAAAGAAGAGCCTTAAACCCAGCATGAGTTACAAGATGAAAAAAAGCTAAATCAGAAAACCCTAAAGAAATAGTTGATATTATAAAACCTAGTTGTCTTAAAGTTGAAAGAGCAATAATCTTTTTTAAATCATACTCAAATATTCCTGATATTCCTGATATAACTATAGTCAGAAGAGAAATAAATATTAAATATTCCTTCAATTCTTCCGTAATAAAATAATTAAAACGAATTAAAATGTATACCCCTGCAGTAACAAGAGTTGAGGAATGAACTAATGAAGATACAGGGGTTGGAGCAGCTATAGCTGCAGGTAACCAAGCAGAAAAAGGAATTTGAGCTCTTTTAGTCATGGAAGCAATACAAAAGAAAAAAATTAAATACTTTGATAGTTCATAATTTAAAAAATTTATGTAAGACCACTCCCCTAAAGAAAAAAATAACCCAATTGAAGCCAAAATAAATACATCCCCAATTCGATTAGTTAAGGCAGTGATTATACCTGAACAAAAGGAGGAATAATTTTGGTAATAAATAACTAAACAGTAAGAAATAATTCCTAAGCCATCCCAACCTATTAATATACAAAAAACATTAGGACAAATAATTAAAAAAACTATTGAAACTACAAACAAAAATATTAAATAAAAAAAACGAGATTTATAAATTTCAGAACTCATATAAAATTCTGAATAAAAAATAATAGAGCCTCTAATTAGTAAAACTATACCTATAAAAAGAGAAGAAATATAATCCAAATATAAAGGAAAATTAACCAAAAAAGAGGAATAAATAAAAGTTCAATTGAAAAATATTCTTAACTTTATAGAACATAGAAAAAAAGATATAAAAAAGAAAAAAAATCCAAAAAAAATAAAAAAAGGACATATAATAAAGAATAAATTAGAAATTATTTTGTGCAAGATATTGCAATTTTGACTCCACAAGTCCACGTTTTTTTTAAACTAACAAAATTACAATTTTATTGCATTATTGTAGATTAATAAAGTTTTCTTTTAAAATTAAAAACTTTTATTCAATTTCTTTGTCCGAAATATTTGTATGTACCTTTATAATTTTGTACTATATATGTTAAATAGACATTTCAAGTCTTAAATCACAAAATAAAAATATAATTCCAACTTTAAAAATATTAAAAATACAGGAAGAATGTGCAAAAACAGATTAAAAAATTCTGATAAGTAGCAAGAATTAAAATAATTTAAGTTAGAATTTAATTTTCCATGATTACATGAGGTGAATAAAAATAAATTATAAACAGCTCTTAAAAAACATAAAATCATTATAAAAGAAATTAATATAAATCTTCAAGAAAATGAAGAACAAATTAGAAAAATTTCTCTTATCAGATTTAAAGAAGGAGGGGAGGCCATATTAAAACTACACAAGATAAATCATCATATTCTCAAGGAAGGAAACACTGACATAAGACCTTTATTTAAAAATAATCTTCGAGAGCCAGATCGCTCATAAACAACATTAATTAAATAAAAAAGACCTGAAGAACACAGTCCATGGGCTACTATTAGCATAAAACAAGATATTATTCTTAACTTTGAAAATACAAAAAACCCCATAATTACTATTGCTATGTGAGAAACAGAAGAATAAGCTACCAAACATTTTAAGTCAACTTGACGAATGCAAATCAATCTTGTCAAAATTCCTCCTCAAACTCTGATATAAATTCACAATGAATTAAATAATTGAAAAAATTTAAAAATGTAAATAACGCGATAAATTCCATATCCCCCTATTTTCAATAAGACGCCAGCTAAAATCATTGAACCTGATACAGGAGCCTCAACATGAGCTTTAGGAAGTCAAGAGTGAAACAAAAACATAGGTATTTTAATAAGAAAGGAAAAAACAAAAACCAAGTTTAAAAGAAAAAAAAAAGAATTTATTTCTATAAAATTAAAACAAAGAGTTTTATTTAAAGATGCTAAATAAAAAATACCTATCATTATAGGCATTGAACCAAATAAAGTGTAGAAAAATAAATATAAACCAGACTGAACACGTTCAATATTATTCCCTCAACCCAAAATGATATATAGAGTCGGTAAAAGAGTTGACTCAAAAAAAAAAAAGAAAAAAAAGAAAGTATTTAAAGAAAAATATAATATAATTAAAAATGTTAAAAAAAAAAAATTTAGTTTAAAAAATTCCCTAGTTGGTCTTTTTAAAATCTTAATTCTTGAAATTAAACAAAAACAAACAATTAAAATTGTTAAAATTAACATTTGAAATGAATATAAATCTAAACAAATATATATATATTTTCTTATGAAAAAATTGGAAAAATTTATAAAAAATAAAAAAGGAGTCATTAATATTAAAAATAATACAAAATAAGATCAGTGGATAAGAAAAAACCTGTTTAAAAAAAAGAGTAAAAAAAGGAAAAAAAAAATGTTAAATTTAGTTAAACTTATTGAACGAAAATTTCCTGATCCAAAAGTTTTTATCGTAGTTACTAAAATTGACAAACCCACTGCCCTCTCAGAAACAATAAAAACAAAATAGTATAATAGAAATTTTATAGAAACCCCAAAAATTATTAAATATATTCTAAAAAAAAGAAACAAAATTAAAGAACAAGCTTCTAAAAGTAAAAGAGAGCTTAAAAAGGAAAAAAAATTGAAGAAAATGTATATAAACAAAAATAAAATAAAAAAAAAAAAAACTTATCGAAAATAATCTTAATTTAATAAATTAAAAACTTTATAGTTTATAAAAAACATAAAATTGCAAATTTTAAGAAGAGAATTTCTAAAGTTTAAAAATTTTTTAAAATAATAATAAGATTTAAAATCATAAAAATACTTACATTAATAGCTATACTTTTCTCCTATATATTTATCATCTTTTCTAACCACCCTTTAATTATAGGTATTGTTGTTATTCTTCAATCAGCCATCATTTCATTTATTATAGCTTTAAAATTTAAATTCAGATGATTTAGGTTTATAATTTTCATAATTTATTTGGGGGGAATCCTTATGCTCTTCTCTTACATCATTAGAATTACTTATTCAGAAGAAAAAATTCTTAAAAAAAGGAAAAAAATAAAAGTTTTTTTTTTAACTTTTGTATCGCTTCTGCCATTTTTTATTCAAACAAAAGAAGAAAGATTTTTTATTTCAATAAAAACAAGAATTGAATTTATTCTTAGATCAATTTTCTCAGAATCATCCTGAAAATTAAGTTTATTTATGATTCTTTTTTTACTTCTAATTATAATTTTTGTTGTATTTATAACAGAAACAAAAAAAAGGAGGTCAACAAAATAAAAAATCTAAGTAATTAAAAGGATTAAAAAAAAACATTTCTTACAAAATTGTAAAACTCAAAAATGAGTATAATCCAAAAAAATTTTTCTAGTTTTTATTTTTTTTTTAAAAATTACAGAAATTAGTACATTAAAGGAAATTAAGACTTATAAAAAGAAAAACTAAAATTTTGTTCCTTGTGTGTCATGATTCATGGAATTAAAAAAATAATCTTTCAGCTCGAAAAGTAAAGATCTAATTTTCTTTGTGTTTAATGTTTCACAATTATAAATAAAAGGATATTAGTAATAAAAAATTGTCAATTTACTTGATATCTAGTTTCTTTAGAAAAAAATTCAATTTTTATAAATTTTATAATAAAATTTATAAAATTTTTTAAGGGATTAGCTTTAAAAAATAAACCAAAACCAATCTTTTTTTAAAAATAAGGAATCAAATTTTCCAAATTAATTAATTATAAAAATTTTTTAAAGAAAATTTTATTCAAGCTTTGATTTTCTATAAAGACAATAAAAACCAATTTATATTAAGATTATCATTAAATTAGTAAATACAATAAATATGTTGGAATTCGGCAATTAGTCAATTCGAATGTTTAACAAAAACATTGCTTCAAGAATTTATTAGAAGTAAAACCTGCTCAGTGAAAATTTTTAAACAGCCATAAGCTAAGGTAGCATAATAATTTGCCCTTTAATTGAGGGATAGAATGAAAGGTAAAACGAAAATGAATCTTTCTTAATAAAAAAAATTTAACTTTTCATTTAAGTTAAAAGACTTAAATTTTATTTTAGGACGACAAGACCCTATAGAACTTAATTTTCAATAGAAAATTTTACTGGGGAAGTAAAAAAAGAAAAATTTTTTTTTTTAAAGACTTGTAAAAGAATCTTTTAACCCTTATGTGGAAAAAAGAAAAAGTTACCTTAGGGATAACAGAGTTAAAGTTTTAGAGAGACCAAATCGATAAAAATTTTTGCTACCTCGATGTTGAATTAAGGAAAAATTTAATAGAAAAAGATTAAGAAGTTGGTCTGTTCGACCAATAAAACCTTACATGATTTGAGTTAAGACCGGCGTGAGCCAGGTTGGTTTCTATCCTAAACCTATTTTTTTTTATAGTACGAAAGGACCTAAAAAATTAATTTTATTAATTAATTAGCTTATACAAAGCATGTATTTTGAAAATACAAGAAAGATTATAAAAAATTTATTAATTTT